GTAATCTCTTCCTTTATCCAAGAAAAAGTAGTTCTAGTTTGCATGGTCTAATCATTGATCCGAAAAATTTATACAATAAATTGGGTAGGTTGCTAGTATAGTTCCCTATCCACGATTCTGCTATTTACTGAAATCATTTTATTGGGATGAAAATCCCCCGAATAGAACTTTTTTAATGCTTATGTAGAACTCCAAAGTAAAAGTAAGAACCACTCGAGTTGATTAAATTAATATTAATATCGATGGATCATTTATCAATCATTCATTGAATGATAAATAACTACAAGTGACGGAGATATACGATTTAAATAACGGAAAATCCAATATTTAAAAATAGTATCGAGAATAACTGGAAAGGTGGAAACAAGACCAGATATAATTTGATCATTATGAACAAATCCAAAATCTTTGTAGACAGAACCAATCATTAGTTCCCAACCATGGGGTGAATGAAATCCGATACATAAATCGGTTAATAAAAGAATCGAAAAAGCTTTTACTGTATCGCTTAAGTTATATAGGAATTCCTGAGCCCACGAATTAAGAATAGCAAGTTCTTCATTACCTAAAAGAGAATAACCACTTAGAATAACAAAAGAGATTATATTTGTCGAGAAGTGCAAAATCGTATGGATACGATCCTCATTGTGTATCTTGATTAATTGGATCGTTTCTTTGTGGATTCCTAGAGGAAGCTTTTGTAGATGTGTCTCTGAGTATTCCTTGATCATTTCGTCCAAGAAGAGGATTTCCTCTAATTCTATGAACTTTTCTAGAATACTTTTTTCTTGAATATCATTCAAAAAAATTTCGGATTGATCAGTATTGGACCAATTAGTAACCCAAGATTCCAGACTTTTAGTAAATGAGAGAGAAATCCACCAGGGCAAAAATACTAGAGATGCAAGATACAGAAGAGGAGTGAATGCTTTCTTTTTTGCCATTTTTCACCTGTGAATTTTGAATTAACCCACTTCATTTGTTGGCTCTCTGTGATCAAATATTTCTTTCAAATATGAGTTCTAGATAAGGTATCAAATCTATGAATCTATTTTCTTTTTATTTGTGATTTTTAGAAAGAATAGAGAAATAGGCTAAGACTCCACTTCGAATTCGAATGAGTAAATAATCAAAAATATTGTTTCCAGATATCTAGATTCATCAAATTCCAAACAACAAGTGCCTCCTTTCGATGAATGACCGAAAGAAGCGCTTTAAGGGATGAATATTATTGATATTTTGAGGCGAAGGAACTCCTTTTCTATCAAAATATCCAATATTTCAAAAAAAAGATTCCAACAATTCACCATAGCCAAGAATAGAATAATTGAGAGAAAGATAGTGTGATGATCAAAAAAATGAGCGACAAACCAAACAAGACAGAAACGGGCCAGTTATCATTATTAAGAAAACCCATTATTGGTTAGTAAAGAACACAAACGAAAGGATAAAAGGGGGTCGATTGACAAAAAGGAAATAAATTACAAGATCTATCCACATCTAAAGGATCACTTCCAACAAGAACTGAAAAAAAAGAGATTTCTTTTTTTCAAAATCGTTTGATATATGAGATGAATGGATTGAATCTAGTAGTTCAATTTCTTACTTGTCTCAATTGAGTTGCATAGATTTGGAATAGGTTTGGATACATATAAAATATGGTTGTTCCATATACGTCGGTTTTGGCTTGACTGAACGTTCTGACGAAACTTCATTTAAGTTAGGTTATAGAAAAAACCGGATTCCCTCCTGCTGAGAAAAATTTCGTTCTTCAGCCGAGTTCCTTTTCTCAAAATCAAAAGACTTCAATAGGTACGCGCAAGAAATAGGCCAATTGTGCGGCTTTTTGTTCAATTTCTCGTGGAGTCAAATTCTCATCAGTACGAGTCAACGGAATAGCCCCCCGGCCTCTGATGTCCATATAAAGGACACGGCGAGCATAAATACCCTCTTTAACCTCTATTCTAACGGATTGAATATCCTTTATACGGAATCGTAGGAATATGCGACGATTTTTTCCAGGAAATCCCCAACGAAAAATACACACTATTCCCTCCTTTCTATCGAATCGATCATACCCACTACCTACATTCCACGAAATTGTGCACCACAAATAGGAACTAATAAATAGACCCGCGATCCCGTAGAAAGACATCACAATTCCTTGTGGAAAAAAAGTGATTGTCTGAGACGGAATAAAAGATATCAAATTTCTACCAAGATAGCTGGAAGTTCCAGCCAATAAGAATCCAAATGAACCTAAAAAAACGATAAGGGCCCAGCAAAAATTACTTAGTTTTCGAGACCCCGTTATAAGTTCTATCCATATATGTTCTGATCGCCAACGCATACTTAATCCGATTGTATTTTATTGGAATTGAGAGAATACCCCACTTTTCCTTTCCTTTTTTGTTTCCAAAGGAACTCTCATCAACTAGCACTAGTTTGATGTGAACTAGCACTAGTTTGATGTGAAGCTTTAGGGGGGTCATTCATCAAATTTGTTAGATCTAAAATAATAACATACCCTTCATAGGATCCAAATCTATGTATGGATCCACTAACTTTACATTTTCGGCATCCAGCGATCCTGATCTATTTGAAACTAGCTAGAATTCGTTTATCCATAGATCCTTTTCTGCAGGCATAAGAGCTTTTTCCTTTATGTTCGACGGTTATATTAGATTTCCCGAAATAAACATCTGTGTTATGCCGCAGTTTCAAAAAAACGGATGAGGTTGCGTCCTCTCAGATCTAAACAATCTTATTTTTTTGAACATGAAGAAATAAAGAAGCCATTGCAATTGCCGGAAATACTAAGCCCACTAAAGGCACAAAAATAGAGGGAAGATTGAAAGCTGTCATAAAATGGTACCTCGATTTGCTATATTGTACCTGTTATTATTTTTTTTATTTATAATTATTATTATAATTATACTAATTATAATTATAATTCAGAATTGTGAATTATTAGGAATTCATAGTTATTATTAATAAATTCAACTTGAAAATTCTTATTAGAGATCTAAGTATCTATATATAGATACTTAGATCTGAGTGAGTATATAGAAGAAATCAAAGGAATGTAGAACTAAAAAAAAGGAACTTATTCATCTTTCTACATGAAAGATACGTAGGATAATCAACTTGATCGTTTTTCTTTATTTCCTTGTGTTTTGTTCTTGGCTTCTAATTTACTATTACTAAAGAAAGACTTTTTTACAAATTATTGAAAGACTCGGTAGAATGTCACACAACCAGTATTTTTAGTGAAAATGGTATTTTCGGGAGATGTAGAAAGATAGAAAATTCTATATTCTATATATATATATCTTTTCTATTCTATTATATATCTTTTCTATATTTGATTTAAATTTGATTATATACGGAATACAAAATTCGTCTTATTTGCCTAATTTCACGAAAGGAAGAACTCACGCTTTTAACTTCTTGATAGAGACTTCTTAATCTTAATTTAGTAATTGGGAATCCAGGTAAAAATTATCCGCACAACCTTTGATTCTTTCTACAATTTGATCTTAGGTCACTAAAGAAAACTGCATTCGTAGTTACTTTGATTCCGATAAGTTCAGGTTAGCTACTTGTTTGTTACAAATAAAATAATTGAACTTAGTGCGACCTACTTGATGGAATTGGAATTCAAAGGAAAGAAGGCGTGCAGTTTAAATAACTCACTCAGAACGCTTTTTAAAAGACTACGCGGTACGATTAGATCGAATAAGCCCTTCTGGAATAAAAATTCAGCCACTTGTGAACCCTCAGGTACTGTTTTATTCAATGTTTGTTCAATTACTCTTTTACCCGCAAATGCAATGTAGGAGTTGGGTTCGGCAATAATAATATCTCCCAACATACCAAAACTAGCTGTTACCCCACCAGTAGTAGGAGATGTAAGGATTGAGACATAAAATAACTTTTTATTTGATTGATAATCATATAAGGCAGACGATATTTTAGCCATTTGCATCAAGCTCAAACTTCCTTCTTGCATGCGTGCCCCCCCCGAAGCGCACACTATAATAAGAGGTATAAATCGATCGGCAGCGTACTCAATCAAACGGGTAATTTTCTCCCCGACCACGGATCCCATACTACCCCCCATAAACTGAAAATCCATAACCCCAAGTGCTATGGGAACACCATTTAGTTGACCTATACCTGTTTGAACAGCCTCAGTTAATCCTGTCTTTCGTTGATAAGAATCAATACGATCTTTATAAGGCTCCTCTTCCGAATGAAATCCAATGGGATCCAGAGAGACCATGTCTTCATCCATAGGATCCCAAGTACCGGGGTCGATCGAAACTTCGATTCTCTCTGAACTACTGATTTTCAAATGATATCCACATTGTTCACAAATATTCATTTTTGATTTCAAAAATCGCTTATAATTTAATCCATAACAATTTTCGCATTGAACCCACAAATGTCTGTAGTTTTGAGTTGCATCAAGATCATTGGACCCTTCTCTTATAGTTAAATCACTGCTCTTCTCCCCGGTTCGTATACTGGACCCCCCGCTTTCATTATTAGTTGTACGTTTATCAAAAACGCACCTAGAAATGTAACCGTCACTACTATCACTTACAATGGACGTATCAATAGAGATTTGCGACTGAAGATAACTGTCAATGCAACTACTAATGTGATTATTCCAACTAGATTGAGTATCGTACATATAAGGACTGTATAAGGAATCTTCACTCGTAGATACATTATTCCTATAACTAGAATTGTGATAACCAGAAAAAGAACTTTGTAGTTCACTCAGAAAAGAATGATTGTTGTCAATCTCAAAAATCTGATTTTCTATATAGATAGAATAATTATCTCCATTACTATCCCTAACTAAAAAAGTATCATCAGAGATGAAATTCCGAATGTCTTTGACGACAAAGAAAAGATCGACACCGCTGTAACTAGAATTCTCATATTTCCTCGAACTATGAATGCTTTTAGCCCTACCTTTTCTATTCGAA